GGGGGCCGAGCCCCCTCCCAGCAGTAAGGGTGCGGCTTAGGTTAACTAACACAAAGAAGATACAGTTCACTCAACGATTGCCTTTGGGTTCCGAACTCCATATGGGGAAGGAGCGTTGTTGTTTGCAAGGTCTCGATTATTTACATGGACCCACTTTTCATTCAATTTGTGGTAATTTTCTGATCTATAAACCGTCCCTAACTAACGATCGGCTCATGTTTGAGGATGATGAATCACTTCGTGTCGACCTGTTGCCAATAAACTTTCCGGCCTCATATGAGAATGGAAAACTGGAGCATTTTCTGCTTCGGTGGATGAAGAATCGCGAACATAAGAATTTCTGGTTGACCATGTTCCCAGAAAAAAGATACTTTCAAGAAACGACAAACACGACTGAAGTGGCTATACATACAAATCCATTTACGGATCTATATGCTCCGATTGGAACTTCCAGTTCCAGAACAGGTGGCTGGTATACTACCATAATGAAACTGCCTTTTATTTTCTTTATTCGGATCGGATTTATGTTGGCTTCATTGGGGGGATCGCGTAGTTTGTTACGTCAGCTCCAAAAGGATAAGTTGCCTTGGAATCGATAAAGTTAAGTGTAATTCATAATTGCATAAAAGGAGGAGAAGTAGCGGCTGCGCCGCGTTGAGGCACTTCTTCGACGGTTCCCGTACGCCCGGCCTGCCGGCCCGCTCTGAAGAATTCATGGGTCGGCGGGCGGGCGAGACAGAATGGGCGGGCACTACTAACCAAGACAAGCCCAGTTCCCGCCGATAGGCGCTGGTAGCTTGCTTCCAAGCCTTGCCTTATATGATAGTTGTGGCCATGGCCCGAAGGAACCTTAAGCACTTGTACAATGCTTCAAGTCAAGGCTCCCGTTGCCCAGAGCCTTTACTTTCCATGTTTTTAGTCAAATGCGCGCTAGCGCGCTACAACTAGCACTTTTTTCTCTGATAGGCTCGCTTCTTCGAGGTAGATTCCCCCAGATCAAATGACAAGGAGCCAAAAGCGAAGATGGCAGCGGAGGAATCTGATGGCTAGGCGAAGGGGGGGGTTGAATACTCCGGGTTGGTTGGAAAGTCTAAGAGGAGCCGTGATAAAGAATAGCCTCGGAATAAGGAGCCCGAAGGGAAATCAAAGCGGGATATGGATCAAATCCTCCCCCCCCCAAAAAAAAAATGTACCAAACTCAACATAGATGGATCAGCTGCTATGGGAGAGAGTGCAGGTGGTGGTATCCTGAGAAAGAGTTAAGGTCAAATTTTTCTTTTCTTCTCTTCATTCTATCACAATGTTACTAACATGATGGCTGAGACTAGAGCTCTCAGAGATGGGTTCAAACTGTGTTCTGATAAGGGCATCCAAGTGAATGACATCGAATCTTATTCCAAAGTTACGTGGACTCCATCCTTGGTCTTTTATCCACCCCTTGACATGTGCTTTACTTGATCAGAGAATGCATCGGCTTATTGTCTTCTGGCATGATGGTTTCTCACATCTATAGACAAAGCAACTCAATTGCAGACAGACTGGCTTCTCATGCTTACTCTCACAGGTCTGATTGCATCGTTGAAGCTGCTTCTTCTCTCTTGCAAACAAGCCTACTACAATGACAAGGAAGGCCTTTACTCTTATTCCTGTTCCCGGAATGCTTTCTTTCATCAAAGTCACGTAAGAAATAGAAAACGTACAACTCGTACAACTAAAGGCTTGTCAATTCTTGGTGTAATACTCACTCGGAAATGATGGGTGTCAGAATTGATCACTTTTCAGGCAGTCTCATCTGTGTAAGAATTAGGAATTCCTCTTCCAACTCGTCCCAGAATGGGCGTTATGGCAAAGAACAAGAAGAAAACAAAAGGAGAAATTTGTCCAATAGTCACAAATGGTGCCTCCACAGGTTGACATCCGATCCAACCTAGTAGTAAACGATCCGCCAAAAGCAACCAAAATATTCCTTGGTGAATCGGGCGAAAACTTGAACTACGTACATACATACTTTTAAAAAAAGGTAAAGCCAACAGACATAAAAAAACTGGTGCTATTGCGGCTACACCTCCCGCTTTGTCAGGTATACTACGAAGAATGGCATGGATCGGTAGGAAATACCATTCCGGTACAATATGAGGCGGGGTGGGCATCGGATTAGCAGGTATATAATTGTCGGGATGCCCCAAAACATTAGGAGCATAAAAAATAAAAATGGAAGAAAAGATAGCAAAAGCTACCCAACCTACTAGATCCTTTACATAAAAATAAGGGTAAGAAGCAATTTTATCCATCTCTGAATGTACACCCAATGGATTATTTGATCCATATTGATGCAATGCGGCCAGATGAAGAAGACTGACGCCTACTAAAAGAAAGGGGAGTAAATGATGAAGACTAAAAAAACGATTTAAGGTGGCATTGTCCACGGAGAAACCACCCCAAAGCCAAGTAACTATGGTATCTCCTACTACAGGTATAGCGCTAGCTAAGCTTGTAATTACTGTAGCCCCCCAAAAGCTCATCTGACCCCAAGGTGGTACGTATCCTATAAAAGCTGTCACAATCATTAATAGTAAGATTACAACTCCGAGACACCGAACAAATTCCCTAGGACTGCTATAACTCGCATGATATAGACCACGAAAAAGATGAAGGTAAACCACAATGAGAAACATACTTGCCCCATTAGCATGCATATAACGGAGCAACCAGCCCCCTTCAACATCTCTCATAATGTGTTCTACGCTGTTGAAAGCTAGATCCACATGAGGTGTGTAATGCATAGCTAAAAAAACGCCAGTCACTATCTGAATGACTAAACAAATACCAGCTAACGGACCGAACCCCCACCAATAACTAAGATTGCTCGGGGTTGGATAATCTATCAAATGCTGATTCAGTGTGGAGAAGATAGGTTGTTTAAGAATCGAGAATCGTTGGTTCCTTATAGTCACTTATTTTTCTTTTTATTTTTTAGAAAGAGAACTTGGGTTCCCTCACCTTTTAGCGTTCTGGGGCCTTTAGAAAAAAAAGAAAAAAGAAAAAAAACAAAAGATCTCAAAATCTTTAAAGTACCCTTAGCGTAGGCCGAAAGAAAGTCAATATGAGATTTGCGTTTTTCCAACGAAACAGTGAAAGATGCTGTTTTATCCTTATCCATGGATGGAGGGAGTGGATGGGGTCGCATCCGCGTATACGCCGAATTGCCTACATATCTTCTTCAAAAGAATCAGACCATTGTAGTTCAGTTAAAAAGACGTTTTAAAAAGCAATCAAAGATAAGATCGAAGAGAATGAAACGCACGTAGTGGTCATTATAGCGGTTCCTTCTGATCCTAGAAAACGTCCGAAAAACCCTGCTACGGAACTACCGAGCAGGGGCAAAAATATGATAAGTAGATACATAATTTCGAGTGTGATCAGACAACCAAAAATCAGACAATGACAGAGCGGCCTGTGATTCAGGATTGATCGACGCCCGAGGAACGCTCTGCCGAATGAATGAGTCACAAGGTGTAAGCCCCAACGACAAAAGAACCTAGGCGCGGAGCATTTTCGGGGGCTAGCCTCCTTCCTTCTTACTTGACTTCCAATTCGACTCTTTTTTTCTTGAATTTGAATCATTTCCTCTTTCTCGCCATTCTTCTGTTTAAGAACTGCGCCCCTTGCCTCCGGTGGCTATTTGACTAAGGCTGGAAAGAGGTGCTTGCTTTATGAAACTTCAACCTTCTTTCTTTGATTCTTTGATCGGAATACGGATGAGATCAGAAAGGCCATCATTGGGGCAAACGATGCAATAGCTTCGGTTAGAGCAAAGCCCAAAATGGCATAACCAAATGATTGTTTAGCCAATGATGGATTCCGAGCCACGGAATGAATCGAGGAACTAAGGACGTTTCCAATACCGATAGCAGCTCCCGCTGAAGCAATTGTAGCAGCTCCGGCCCCTATTAGTTTTGCACCTTCTAACATCTCGAGTTGATCATTCTCCTCACGCTTTTTCTTTTTCATTCACGATTTGATGTTCTAGATTCCTCTCTAGTCTAGATTCCTCGTCGATTCTTCCCCTCGTTCTTAATATCTTGGACATCTCACTTTTCCATGCAACGCATTCTTTTCGATCTTGTACCCGCTTGCTTCGCCTTTTTTATATATTATAGTTTATTAGATCCAGTAGATTCAGCAGCTCCTCGCATCCCCAACTACGAATGCCACAAAACATCACATCAAAGTAGGCATCCGTCAGAAAGTCTCTCTGAAGAGCTTCATCCCCAACCATCATCCGAACCAGGTCAGGCATGGTCCATTCCGTAGGTAATACCCTCCCGGCTTCATGCGCACACCTGCTGTATTCATTACAAATGTCACGAAATAATTGTTCTATGTCAGGTGCTGCACTCCGCGCGTCGGATGCTGTTGAAGAATCAGTTGAAGTCGATGAGGATGTGAAGGAACTCTCCATTAGCATTAGATAGTCGACATCGCTAGGCGTTGCATTATATAGTACGACTCTTCCGTTTTCTTCCATGATCTGTTTCATTCTTTGACTGCTCTGCTCCCCCAAAAAAATGGAGAGACTTGTTCTTGCTCTTCCAATTCAGGAAGACTTCTTTCGCCGGTTGGTCCAACCAAGAAAGACATGGGAATTTTGGGCGTCAGATTCTTCTTCTTCTCTTACTTACGATATTTCGAGTTGGATGAACAGATCGCTCCTATTTAATAAGACATTAGATTCTCATTCATCAATAACTCGACTTCCAGCTTCTCGCATGGAAGGGTCCGGTCCGGAAGAAGAGGAAAAGGAGTTCACCTCAAATCAAGGCAACGCGCGCTCAATCCATCTATCCTGTCTGATTGAGAAAGTCTTTAGGTTCCAGAGTTCCGACCTATAAAGGAGTGAAACCGCTTCCAAAGACTCAGCGAGTGAACTAGGATTGTGATTCTCAGCGATTCGGTTGGTTTGCTATTGATATAGATTAAAGACCGAACCTTTCTGCGAAAGCGTTACGGAAATGATCTACCTTTCGAATTTTGATCTTGACATGTCGGTGGTTTTTAACCGTAGCCTTCTTGCCCTAACCGAAGTCCAGGAACGGATCCTTTTGCCTGGAATGACTGAGGTCAAATGACACATTAGGCGGTAGCCATTCAAAAGCCCAAGAGACGATGCCCTAGTTCGATACCTGATGACTTGCCCTACTTTTTGTCTAAACCGGTTGATTGAATGTCTGAGGTAGGGCCTTCTTTGCCAAAGTAATGGGGCCCTTCCAATAGGAAGAAGGACGCTGAGACAAGGAACTTCACTTCGACGCTGGGTAACACTTCCTCCATCTTTGGAATTGAATCACTAGTAGCAGAAGGAGGCAAGTAACTGATTAAGGAAAGGCATGAGTTTCCCTTTTCCAAGTAAGTTATGGAAAAAAAGTTATTATTAGCTTTCACCCTTTCTCCGCTTCAAAAGGAGCCGAAGATCTTTAAAGAACTTAATACTTTTTAGACGGCCTTAAGGAAAGAAGTACAGGAGCTGAAGTCGATTCGCCAACAGAGAAGGGGGTCGGACATGAATACGATTCGCGGACATGAAACATAATCAAGGCAGATGCCAAGAAGTGGGCAAGGAACTTCCTTAGGGACTTGTAGTCTTTACTTCCTTTGGAGGCTCTGCGGGGATAATAAAGGGCTTTAGTTGTTGAAGAAAATGTCCCGATGAACCTTTATTCGCACTTTGTGTCGCTAACCCGTGGCGGACAGAGCTAGCAGGTGACGGTAAAGGTACCTCCACATTTCGAACCTCGGGAGAGAAGGACGTTGATCGAGCTTTTCCATGCCTAGTCCCAGTTTCGGTTAAAGACCCAGAACGGGCTACAGATCTATACTAATGAAGTTTTTATGTGAGAAAGTCAAGCCAGGAAGTCCTTCTCTCATTCTGGTGCTTGTAAGATAAGACCGTAGATGAATTAGGAAAGAGGTCCTATGCCCGGTTAAGAAAGGCTGTAGTGATAGCGGCGGGGCTTACTTTCTCTTTGGTTCAGCTACTAAATAGATAAGTCATTTCTGCTTGACTATAGCCATCGGGGTGGGGATGAGGCAGAAACACTTGCCACACGTGATAATGCCACATTAGATAGAACAGTTCCTTATCAATGGAAGCCTTCGATGAAGAAGGTAAGTAAATGCTACTTAAGAAGCACAAGCACCCCTTTTTATTCACTAAGGATGAGATGTGCAGGAGCGGGTCGATGATGACACTGGGGAAGCCCAGTCAACCGATAGGGGAAAAAAATGACATTCGCTTGTTTAACTGCTAAGAATCATTTTATCTTTCGACTGGGAACTGCTTACCTTTGGTGCTTTATATTTTTTTATATAAGGTAGTAATCCCGTAGAGGCAAGGGCGAATCGAGTTAGCATCCCGCCATTCATGCCATGCCTTGTCAGCTAGGCTAGTTAGTTAATTCCTTCCAATAAAATAATTCTGCGATGATGCGCGTAATCGATCTCTTATTAGGTTATATTAAAATTTCTAGAGGAATGGGTCAAGGAAGACTAAGAGAAGAGAACCTGAAATGAAAGGTCAGATAGTGAAAGATGAACAAGAAGCCACAACTCGAAGGCTAATTCATGCTTTGCCAATGAGTGATGTTATTTTACTTCATATCCCAAGTTAGGAATAAGATCACAGCTTACCCCGCCACAAAGCGATTCAAATCTCTTTTTCATAGGCGCTAACTCTTACTTAAACAGCTTCGCTTCCTTCCATTAGTCAATCGGACTTTTTTGTTGTAATGATCAATCCTAAACCTACAGCTGCTCTTAAATACCCACTTTCAGGGATATGCAACTCAGAAAAGGGTGATTCATTTTCGAATGCTTTCAAGATCTCATCGGTTATATAAGTGTGTTCAATAAAACTCACCTTTTTAAACAAATACTTACTAGTTTCGGGGTTAAAGAATTGTTCGCGAGGTATATCTCTAGGAAAGACATCGATAGGGGGCGCTGTATCCCCAACACCAGGTACAAACAGGTACCATGTAGTACAACTTACCCCCAGACTAACAAGAATAAATAACCTACCGTATTCACCATTAAAAAAAGTAAATAACTCTACTAACACCTTATCATATCTTTCATTTACCAAACTAAGCAATCCTTTTCCTAATCTGCTATAAGAAGACGCATCCGGGACATATTAAGGAAAACTATTTGATGTGAATCTGATCGTCTCGCATATTCTGGTTAACCTTTTAATAAGTTTATTTGTCACAACAAAAGTATGATTCAAGAAAGTTGATTGGTTAGGAAAATACTTGTAAAACAAGATCATGACATTCTCAGGGTCAATCTAGTCCTCTTTGAATTTCTCTCGTACTCTAGATAAATGGAAGCCTTTTTTTAGAAAAGAGGAAGACAGGGAATCGGAACTAAATCATTCTTTCTTCGTCGACTATGGACTTTGACGACTCTAGCTTCATCTTAGGGAAAGTAAAAAGAAAAGCA